CGAATAAAGGTCAGAATTAATACAGATCAAACTAACGATATTAAGCATAACAGGCATTTTGTTCTTGGAGATAATTCCATTTTGATTGAGTTTTTGATATAAGGAAAAAGGAAGAAAGTAAGTAAGGTAGACAGAAAATCCTTCTTTTTCTTTGAACCCACCCAATCAAAAATCCTCCAATTCTCAAAGGAGAATAGAAGAAATCATACTTTCATACAATATGTTAATTGAATTCTATGTAATGATCAATAAATTCAGTTCAATTCTAGATCTATATGTATCAAAATCCTAGTACCAATCTATTCTATAGATAGATAGATATTTGGACTGGAGTTGACAAACAACCAATAACAATACTATTGTTTTTTCGTGTAGATTAGAAATTGAAATGGGGCGTGGCCAAGCGGTAAGGCGACGGGTTTTGGTCCCGATATTCGAAGGTTCGAATCCTTCCGTCCCAGCGCCTATCCATTTTTTTATGCTCCATTATTCTGATAGAAAGAAGTAGGGGAGTGGGTAGGAGTTAATCCATATTAATTTAAATATATGTGTCTGTTCGAATCTCATTAACAAATGATCAAGTTCCATAACATATTTCTATATGATATGGAGCCAATGTTTTTTCTTTGAATCTCATTTTATTTAGGTATTTCGTGTTTGGCTCTAATGAAAAATTGGAAATCTATGTAACGATAGAGGCAGGGGCGATTTATCCTATCCCTTTTATTTACTTTATGACAAGAGTCGATTAGTAAAATATTACTCAACCCCATGTTAAAGTGAAACAAAATACATAGCATATAATCATATAAAATGAGGAAATGTTTAGCTTATATGGTATGTATCGTTCGACAATAATTTTTGGGTTTTTATGAAAAAGATTTGTGATCCTTTAAATTATTTAAAAAGGAAATCATTTAATCTATCCTATTGAGTCACTTGAAGATGCAGGTTCAAAAAGTGAGTCGTTTATATATTTCTATTTCTTTCTATTATCTATAGATTCTTTATGTATGTTAAAGATGCTGGCTTGCTAAGACTTTTTCAGAAAAAACCGTTCTATATATCTCTATATATCATATAGAGAAGAAGAAGTCTAGATTACGATGTCTATGGACAGCTGAACCAATGACTATTCATGATTCCATAATTGAATCAATTCCATACCGGTTCCAAATTAGAGGAATATTATGGTAAAACTTCGTTTGAAACGATGTGGTAGAAAGCAACGTGCGACTTGAAGGACACGATCCGTTGTGGATTTTTACATCCACCATTTTCGATTTATCTAGGAATGAAGGTGCTCTTGGCTCGACATTGTTTGTTCTGTTCCACTCGAACCCTTCGTTTTTTGTTGGGTTGAAAATAGTCCACGATGGAGCTCGAGTAGAAAGGATTAATTCATTTCTCGGGGGCAAGGATCTAGGGTTAATGCCAATTAAGCAATTGGAACAACTTCGTAAATGTATCTTCCATATATAGAAATCGAAAGGATCCAATTCGAGCAAGTTTCCAATTCAAAAGCAAAACTTGTTGGAATTGATCAAACTTTTTTCGATTCAAAGTGTATCATGCGGGAATCAACTGTCCATAGGATTCTTTGCTAGAAAGAAATCAAAAAGGGTATGTTGCTGCCATTTTGAAAGGATTAAGAAGCACCGAAGTAATGTCTAAACCCACTGATTTAAAATAAGGATAAAGGATCTAAGAACAAGGAAACACCATTTTAATTGTCTCGATAGTCTCAATAACTGGATCAGACTAAAGAATCCAAATAGAATTTAAACGAGACAAACAAAAGGGAGTAAAGACCACTCAATAAATGAAATTGACTAAAGATTTTTCCTTTGAGCTATTTGAGAGTTATCCAACTTGAGTTATGAGTACGAATGGTTTCTTTTTCATTTTCAGTAAGACAAAAAAAAGACTGAAATCATAGTCTAATTGATGGCCCATTTGTCATTTAATTTCTTAGAATTGCATACATAGACAAACCTTTGAATCAAATCATTTTTTCTCGAGCCGTACGAGGAGAAAACTTCCTATACGGTTCTAGGGGGGGTATTGTTCATCTATATCTATCCCAATGAGCCGTCTATCAAATCGTTGCAACTGATGTTCGATCCCGAAGAGAAGGAAAAGATCTTAGAAAAGTGGGCTTTTATGATCCAATAAAGAATCAAACTTATTTAAATGTTCCTGTTATTCTATATTTCCTTGAAAAAGGTGCTCAACCCACAGGAACTGTTCAGAATCTTTTAAAGAAAGCGGAAGTTTTTAAGGAGCTTCCGTCTAATCAAATGAAATTCAATTAAAGAAAAAGAAATACCTAAGGGGGGGTAGCGACTTGTATATAACTTTGGATAATTTTTTTTTCTACTTGTTTTTTTGATCCCCCCCCCCCTTTTTCTGCTGTATTCGTATCTATTTATCATTGTTTACGTCGAATCCGATGGTCTAGAACGACAAAACCTTAGTTTATTGATCTTATAAATATAAA